ACGGCAGTAAGAAGAGGTAATACAAAAGTGTGTAAACTATAAAAACGAGTCAAAGTGGCCTGTCCCACACTAGCACTTCCGCGTAATAACTCTACCAAAGGCGATCCTATTACCGGAATTGCTTCTGGCACGCCTGTTACAATTTTGACTGCCCAATACCCAATTTGGTCCCAAGGTAAAGAATAACCGGTTACACCAAAAGATGCGGTCAATACAGCCAGAATCACGCCTGTAACCCAAGTCAATTCGCGAGGTTTTTTAAAACCGCCTGTGAGATACACACGAAATACGTGCAGGATTGTCATTAGGACCATCATACTTGCCGACCATCGATGAACTGATCGGATTAACCAGCCAAAGTTAGCTTCCGTCATTATGTATTGAACAGAAGCAAAAGCCTCAGTAACGGTCGGACGGTAGTAAAAAGTCATAGCAAACCCTGTAGCTACTTGTACTAAAAAACAAGTAAGCGTAATTCCTCCTAGACAATAAAATATGTTGACATGGGGAGGAACATATTTACTAGTTATATCATCTGCAATCGCCTGAATCTCGAGACGTTCTTCGAACCAATCGTATACTTTATTGAGATAGGTAAACCAAGGGGACTCCCCTCTGAGAACTGTATATGAGAATTTCATCTCGTACGGCTCAAACAAAACCACCACAATATTGATATGGACTAGAAAATTGGAAACTTCTTAATTTTTTGATTCAATCTTATCTAAAGATACGAAAGAATAAAAATAAGAAAGCTATTCTTTGTGGTTAGAATGCCAAAAAATCAAGTCGACTCGCTTATCTTTATGTTAATCGTTATAGGCCTCTTGAATGTTCTATTTACCTATTTCATTTTCTTTGATTTGTTATTTTGAGTTGTATATAATGCAGCTTTCCTTTTGTTTTCTTTATTATTGATAGGAATTTTCTTGTTAAGACCCTATGAATCAATTGAAACCTCAGATTCATACTAGAACCACGATGATTCAATAAAACCATCAAAGTAAGTCCAAAGATTTCATGAGTAAGAACCCTTGGATCACCATTTATTCAAGTTTGTGCTTTGAGCAAAATCAAAGCGGAAATAGGGAATTTGAAAGAAGAAAAATCTTGCAATTGAAAATTTTTTCTTTAGAAAAAATTTTTGAATCCGGCCGCGGGGTCTGAATATTAAGTATGAATCATAGTTCGAATACTTCGTGATCTATTTCATATATTCCGTGCTCCAGATACTAGAATGAATATCCGACGAGGTAAAACCATCTCTATCAAGACGACAGATCCATTCTCTGTACTATCAATAGGATCAATTAGAACAAGTCGCACACTCATATTCCGGAAATACAGAAACAAAAAAAATTTCGCGGTCGAACTACCAATCAACTAAAATAAAAATAAAAATCCGAGACCTAAATGTTTATTTAAAAGGTAGTATCTTGTAAATTGAATTCTAATTCATTGAAATTCCGTCCAGCAAAACGGACGAATTATAAATCTCCAAAATAATAGACAGGAATATCGCAAATAGAGCCATAGCAATACCCATCAAAGGAGTAGTTCCCCATCCAGGAGCTACTTTACCATATTCTGAATTCAAAGGTTTCAATAACCCCCCTGCAGAAGTCATTTTTGGACGAGTTCTAGAACTACCCTCAACTGTTTGTGCAGCCATAAATCCTATTTTTTATTCATTAAGATCTGTTGACTTTGTATACCATTCCGTTGTAAATAAACGATCTTATCACGGATCCATTGTGGTCTTGAAATTCTAGAATAATGGAAACAGCAACCCTAGTCGCCATCTCTATATCTGGGTTACTTGTAAGTTTTACTGGGTACGCCTTATATACTGCTTTTGGGCAACCCTCTCAACAACTAAGAGATCCATTCGAGGAACACGGGGACTAGTTTGAAGTCGAAGTAATGGGCCTCCCAATAATGGGAGGCCCATTACTTCAATTGAGATAATAAAAAAATTTCATTTTTTAGTTGGAACTTTAGGCGGTTCTCGAAAAAAGATAGCGAAAAAAATGATCCCTAGAGTCGAGACTAAGAGGAATGTATAAACCAATGCTTCCATAAATTTGATCGTGGTTTCCAATTATAGCTTCCATACCTGTTTATTTGGGATCATCTCCCGGATTAACGAAAAAAAAAAAATCAAAAAAGGCGGCGATTTCAATCTAGATTTCCCCAGTACCTTATACCTTATTTAAAAATGAAAAATCACAAATCAAAATAGAAGCAATAAACCCAAAATAGTGGAGCAGTACTGCATCAGACTACCTGTCTTCTTGTAGTTGGATCTCCAAGTTTTTGGAATACTCCAAATTCCACTTGAGCATCCAAATCCGGATCAATACCAGCAAAAACATCTCTGAACAAGGTTCTAGCACCATGCCAAATGTGTCCGAAGAAGAAAAGCAGAGCAAATGAAGCGTGTCCAAAAGTAAACCAACCCCTTGGACTGCTACGAAAAACACCATCGGATTTCAAAGTAGCACGATCTAATTCAAAAATTTCACCCAATTGAGCACGTCGAGCATATTTTTTCACAGTAGCAGGATCACTATAACTCACTCCATTCAGTTCGCCACCATAGAACTCAACGGTTACACCTACTTGTTCGACACTATACTTCGATTCTGCCCTTCGAAAAGGCACGTCGGCTCTAACAATTCCATCTCCGTCTACCAAAACAACTGGGAATGTTTCAAAAAAAGTAGGCATACGACGTACAAAAAGTTCACGCCCTTCTTTATCTCTAAAGATAGGGTGCCCTAACCACCCGACAGCTATTCCATCCCCGTTATCCATTGAACCCGCTCTGAATAATCCCCCTTTCGCAGGATTATTTCCGATGTAATCATAAAAAGCTAATTTTTCAGGAATTTTAGACCAAGCTTCTGATAAACTTTGATTTTCGGCTAGTCCAGCACTTACTCTTCGATATATTTCTTGCTGAAAGTATCCCTGATCCCATTGATAACGGGTGGGCCCAAATAATTCGATGGGAGTAGTTGCTGAACCATACCACATAGTTCCAGCAACAACAAACGCTGCAAAAAAGACAGCAGCGATGCTGCTGGAAAGAACGGTTTCAATATTGCCCATACGTAATCCTTTGTATAGGCGTTGAGGTGGGCGGACACTAAGATGGAATAAGCCTGCTAATATGCCCAATGTCCCTGCTGCAATATGATGAGAGGCTATTCCTCCTGGAACAAAAGGATCAAAACCTTCCACACCCCACGCTGGATTTACAGATTGTACCCTTCCAGTTAGTCCATACGGGTCGGACACCCATATTCCAGGACCATACAATCCTGTTACATGAAATGTCCCAAAACCAAAGCAAGCCACTCCTGAGAGAAATAAATGAATTCCAAAGATTTTAGGCAAATCCAAAGAGCGTTTTCCCGTACGGTCATCAACAAATATTGCTAGATCCCAATACACCCAATGCCAGATAGCTGCCAAGAAGCACAAGCCCGAAAACACAATATGTGCCCCGGCTACACCTTCGTAACTCCAAATACCCGGATTCGTTACCGTCCCCCCCGTAATACTCCAACCGCCCCATGAATCGGTTATTCCTAACCGAGTCATGAAGGGTATAACGAACATGCCCTGTCTCCACATTGGATCAAGAACTGGATCGGAGGGATCAAAAACAGCTAATTCATATAGAGCCATTGAACCGGCCCAACCCGCAACCAGGGCTGTATGCATTATATGGACAGCAATCAAACGGCCGGGATCATTCAATACGACGGTATGAACACGATACCAAGGCAAACCCATGGGACTACCCCTTTATTAATAAAAAATAGACACTATGTAACTTTATTGCATTGAAAAAAACTATGCTCTGTGCCCTCCCTTCTTTTTTCAGGGAATTATCTCGAAAAAAGGATTAATATTAATATTTGTTCTATTCTATTAGTAATAATGGAAGAGTTCGGTTCGTAGGAAAAAAGAGAAGCAGATCTATTCTATACTCGATAAGTACCAATACGCAATGGGGGCTGATTCGCTTTTCTATGAGCAAATGCATCCATATTTGGTCATCATTCAAAAGACCTATTCGTAAGAATTTTCCTTTATTTTATGAACTTAGTCAATCGATATATAAACTAAGATACCAGTCAATATTATTAAGACAAGAAGCTTATTATTACGCTTCCACATCAAAGTGAACTAGAGTACTTAATTTTTTTTTCATTTTATGCCTATTGGTGTTCCAAAAGTACCTTATAGAAGTCCCGGGGACAAGCATCCATCTTGGGTTGACATATAGTGCGACTTGTCAAATCTATTGGGTCATATGGGATTTCCCCATTCTCTCCCCCGATCGAGATATCCTCTGTTTCGCCCAAAAAATTTGATTGAATTCAAAAAAATTTGTAGCGTGAAATGCAATGAAGTGAAATTAGATCTATTTTGTGAGGAGGTATCCAGCTTAATATTAGCAATAAATCAATTTTATGGTCGTCTTGGCTGGACCAAAAAAATGAGGTATCCAGGCTCCGTTTAGAAAAAACCAATTGGTAATATATCTATGATTATTACTTATACCAGAAATGATTCCATTTAGAACTTTATTCGAAATAGGAGTGATCTCAAACCAAACTGTTAATCAGCGGATCAAACTGTTAATAAATAATCAACGGAATAATAAATACGTCAAATATTGGGCGGAAGACATGAAAGAAATGAATTCAAAAAGGGCGGGGAAGTCATAACAAAAAAGAGACGTGGTATTGGGGCCATTTGTCCTATATGTGCAAATCAAAATCGGGCGGATCCTTACTCGGAGTAGAGCATAAACCTAAAAAATTGGAAGAAGCCCATTGAATTCAGGAACAAGAAAAAGGCATCGTTATTTTTGGATTGGATCGCGATGAAAAAATACATCAATGAAAAGTTAGTTCAATAAGTCGATAAGTTTAGTGAATTGCTTTTTTATATTCGAATTAGAATATAATAGGTATAGGAAAACCGGCTAAACGCATCGTTCTTGAAAAATGAAAGAAGGGCCCCCTCGATAGAAGGAGCCTAAGCCTGCTAGGAAAAAAGAAAGGAAAAGGGCTGGGAGCTACACATTGATTTTTGTTTCGCAAGTTTTGTCGAACCGTATGCATCAAAAGATGCCTGTACGGCTCCGAAGGGATACAGTTTTATCCTAATCAACCGACTTTATCGAGAAAGATTACTTTTTTTAGGTCAAATGGTTGAGAGTGATATCTCGAATCAACTTATTGGTATTATGGTATATCTCAGTATAGAGAACGAGACCAAGGATTTGTATCTATTTATCAACTCTCCCGGCGGATGGGTAATACCCGGAATAGCAATTTATGATACTATGCAATTTGTGCGACCAGATGTACAGACAATATGCATGGGATTGGCCGCCTCCATGGGGTCTTTTCTCCTGGCCGCAGGAGCAAGTACCAAACGTCTAGCATTCCCTCACGCTTGGCGCCAATGAGTTTTTTATTTGAGAGAAAAAAGAAGACTATGCCTTCGCCATATGAATTTTGAAGATTAAGTAATAATAGCATGGCACTTAAAATTCGATATGAAAATTGGTAGTGTTTTTTTTTTTTCAAAATATTTGATTATGTATCGAAGCAGTAGTATGAGAGAAAGGGGTGGTATTCCGAATTTATCTTACCTATCGTAGGCCTATTGCAGCGTCACAAACTTTTTTCACGCCGGAAGATTATTAATAATATTTATGGTATGAATATGAAAGAGTACGAAAAAAAAAAAGACACTTTGGGATTGCTAAATCACAAACGAAATAAATAGATAAAGCAACGGAGCCATCATAGTATTTTTGAACTCCTAAAAAAAAAGAAGGGTGGTAATTGGATCATTTACCGATCTGGGTATAACCAATTTTTCTCCTTGTTTGATGAAAAGTAAAAGGCAAATTCCATTAATCCCATCGGCGAGCCGTATGCAATGCGAAAAAAATGCCCGTACGGTTGTTCAATTCTATCTTCTTCTTTATCTCGTTCACTCGGCTAACCGTGCGAGATAGAAGAACTTTTTTTAGGTTCTAATATATCATCAGGGTCATGATCCATCAACCTATTGGCGCTTTTTATGGGGCACAAACGGGAGAATTTATCCTGGATACGGAAGAACTACTGAGACTGCGCGAAATCCTTACAATGGTTTATGTACAAAGATCGGGCAAGCCCTTATGGGTTGTATCCGAAGACATGGAAAGGGATACTTTTATGTCAGCAACAGAAGCCCAAGCTCATGGAATTGTTGATCTTGTAGCGGTTGGATAAAACAGAGCAGTGACTCCTTAAGGGTTTAATAGAATATTAAATATAAACAGAAGAAATTCATAATTATACGGTTAGGATCGATCTAAACCAACTCATAATGGATAATTCAGCGTGCCAACTATTAAACAACTTATTAGAAACCCAAGACAGCCAATCAGAAACGTTACAAAATCCCCCGCTCTTGGGGGATGCCCTCAGCGCCGAGGAACATGTACAAGGGTGTATGTGCGACTCGTTTCAATCATGGAAAACAAAAGAAAGAAAACGTTTTTGAAGTATGAACGATCAGTACCAGTGAATTGGATAGAATGGAAGAAGAAGAACTGCATTCACTAGCTAAAAAAAAAAATAGATCTATCATATCTTTCTATTGTATATGAAATTTATGGTTTCTACTGGCGCAAATTCAACCGCCTCAATTTGCAATTTAAAGTGAGTAAAGAATTCCCCATAGGTAATAAATAGTTACCCATTAAGCGGGGGAAATACTATAAAAAAAGCAGAAAGATAATCTTTCTACTCTTGCAAGAACGGACTAACAGGGTCAGCTACCCCACCAATCTTCATAATTAAATACCGTTACGGTATAAGGTCTATCTCGTTATGAAAGACCTATTACTAGAAAATTCATGGGTAGAGCCTAAGAGTAGTAACTATACAAGTTACCAATAGAATTGATTAAATGAAGGAAGCGGCTCCGGTGTATAGAGAGGGCCTCACCGTTTAAGAAGTAATCATAGAGACGACGGAACCCACAATTTTTTTTATCTATTTAGTACTTTATTTTTACTATTTTATTTCCAATGCCTCGAAAAAAGGTAAAAGAGTGGTCGGTAAGGTTCGAGTAGCAAAAGCCATTGGAATTTTTATTTTATAAATTGGAAGAGTCCGTTTTGTTATTAATAGGGGAAAGAATAACTGAAAGAAAGGAAATCAATTAGTTATTCATCAAAGTTTCATTTATTCAATGACCAGAATTAGACGAGGATATATAGCTCGTAGACGTAGAACAAAAATGCGTTTATTTGCATCAAGCTTTCGCGGGGCTCATTCAAGACTTAGTCGAACAAGTACTCAACAGAAAATAAGAGCTTTGGTTTCGGCTCACCGTGATAGGGATAGACAAAAAAGGGATTTTCGTCGTTTGTGGATCACTCGAATAAATGCAGTAATTCGCGTAAATATGGTATCCTTTATTTATAGTACTATTTATAGTAGATTAATACACAATCTGTATAAGGCGCAGTTGGTTCTTAATCGTAAGATACTTGCACAAATAGCTATATCAAATAGGAATTGTCTTTATATGATTTCGAATGAGATCCTAAAAAAAGGAAATTGGAAGGAGTCCATTATAATTTTTAAACGGAGTTCTCCGGAGAATGAACTCCAGGAAGGTAGAGTAGAAATAATATGATAAAGTCGTCAAAATGAGCGAACACGCTAAATAAAAAAAGATTTATTTTATTCTTCTTCCCCAATTTTTTTTTTTCTTACGACACGACCACTTCTCGGATTTTTTGAACAAAACGTCCATCTGGGTTTGAGTTCCGATTGGAATTTTGATTTAATTGAAGAGTAAGCCTATTTTTTTCTGGTTCGAAGACCTGGAGTTCTAGTGATCGACCCACTTCTTTCAAATTGTTTGTCATTATTAAGAAAAGGTAACGAAGATAAAATACGAGCTTGTTTTATAGCAATAGTAATTAATCGTTGTTCTTTTAAGGTCAATCTATTCACCCGTCTAGATAATATTTTTCCTTGTTCACTAAGAAATCGATTAATTAAAGTCATGTTTCTATAATTAATTTGATCCCCCGATTGGATCGGGGGCAAACGCCTACGAAAAGATCGCTTGGTTTTAAGAAGGAGTCGCTTGGTTTTATCCATAATTTGTTTATTCCTTATCTATAAAATCCCATTTCAATGAAATCGAAAAATGAGTTATAGAATCAATTAGAAGATTTGGTTTGTCTATATTTATTTATTTGTTTTTATTTCAATATATGAAATAATATAGATATATATCTATATTATTTTTTCATGTTACTTGCAATAGTGACACACAACCACGCGGTTCGACTCTAGCTATTTTTTTATCTCCCCATGAAGTGTATGTTTGTAACAATAGAGACAGAATTTTCTCAATTCCAATCGACTAGGTGTATTGTGTCGATTCTTTTGAGTAATATATCTGGAAATACCCCTTAATTCCTTATTAACACCGTTTCGAACACAACTAGTACATTCCAAAATAACGCTTACTCGGACATCTTTACCCTTGGCCACGGCCCTCCTTTGGGTTTTTGATTCACCCAACTTTTCGATTTTCCGACCCTAACCAAATAAGAAACAAGGGACAAAAAAATAAAAGCTATTAACCACTCAAAATAAAATTCTGAAATAAAGATTTTATTGCAATCAATATATTAAATAAATAGGAAAGAATAAGTAATACAAAAATTGCTAACTAGATTGCTAATCCCAGTACACATTTAAGTATCGTGTAATGTAGGCTACTCTTACACTAGCCACATTCCCATTTCTGTTTTCTTTTCACTGTCTATTTTCTTTTAACTGGATATTAAATTTAATTGGAGCCTGAACCCGAGTTTCGCTGAGGTTGAAGTACCATTTTTCTTTTGCTTTCCTCCTTTATTCTATCTATTTAATTGTAAAAAAAAAAGAAAAGAGGGGAAAGAGAGCGTAGTCACAAATATTTGATTCGAGCTCTAATCTTCTTCACCCTGTTCCAGTTCAATAACTAGAATGAAAAAAAAGGAAATGTCAATGCGTCCGGGAATAAACGATTAATTTCTATCAATAACCCTGCTAAAGACCCGAACCATAGAGTACTTAGTACCGGTGCCACGGAAAGATATGTTTTTAGATCTCGCATTGAAAATCCTCCTTCTTTTTTTGTTTTTGTATTCCCTATTGTAATAGATTATGGTAAGAGATGTATATGGAGTTAAAGGACACTTGTATTTGTGCGCGGAATCCTTAATTCAAATTGAAATGCGCAATGATTCAGTAGTGATTCAGTAGATAAGATTTTTTTTTCTTAAAGCAGAAAAATGGTCCGCTTTACGCCTGAGAATTCCCAAGAAAAATAATAATTTATTATTATTAAATGTTATATGATATAAGACCAAAAACAAGAAAAGGCGAGATCCATTTTGCATATCAATAGAGGGAATAGGATGTGGAAAACAAGATGGGGATTCTTTACAATGATACTGTAGACCATTGAAAGGGATGTAGCGCAGCGTGGTAGCGCGTTTGTTTTGGGTACAAAATGTCACGGGTTCAAATCCTGTCATCCCTACCAATTAACGCTCAGAGCAGCAGCAGTAACGCAAGATACTTTTTTTTAGATCGATTTCAAATTTTGACATACATAATCTTTCATTTTATGATATATGATAGTATACACATACAAGAATTGTTGGGGTAAAAAAAAAATATACCTTTTACTTATTTCCAGCCTTTTCTTTTCCGTTGTGATAAGAAAGCGCTCTTAGTTCAGTTCGGTAGAACGTGGGTCTCCAAAACCCAATGTCGTAGGTTCAAATCCTACAGAGCGTGATTCCACTCTTGTTGTCTTAGATCGAAAATCATACACGTTGAACTGAAATAATTGAACAGCAATCTGAATTTGACCCTGTCCTGACCCCTCCCTTCTTTAA